GTATTCTATATCACATGTGATAAGAGAAAGTCATTTACGCCCAAATACGTTTGGCAAAGAATCAGAAAGATAAATGAATTTGGAACCGCTAACGAAAAAAGCGGATAGGTTAAATATTTTTTGGGGAGTCAAATAGGCTTTTTTTGGGGATAGAGGGACTTGAACCCTCACGATTTTAAAAGTCGACGGATTTTCCTCTTACTATAAATTTCATTATTGCCGGTATTGACATGTAGAATGGGACTCTATCTTTATTCTCGTCCGCTTAATCAGTTCTTTAAAAGAACTATCGGACTATGGAGTGAATGATTTGATGAATGAATATTCGATTCTTTCTTCAATGTGGAATCAATTCACACTAATTCTTCCATTTTTCATATAATATAAAAAAATACAGATACAGATTCGGGCCATCATTAATCTATTGATATAGTATTCAATAGATACGTTTATCCTTCATCCTTTCTGAAGTTTCGATGGAAAGATTCCTCTACCAAGGCAGCCAACTCCATTCGTTAGAACAGCTTCCATTGAGTCTCTGCACCTATCCTTTTTTTCCTTTTCTGAACCTTTGTTTTGAGAAAAAAAAAGATTTGGCTCAGGATTGCCCATTTTTATTAATTCCGGGGTTTCTCTGAATTTGAAAGTTATCACTTAGTAGGTTTCCATACCAAGGCTCAATTCAATTAAGTCCGTAGCGTCTACCGATTTCGCCATATCCCCCCTTCCTTTTGTCTTTTGTTTTGAGATTAGGATCTTATTATGATATCATTCCTTTTTTCTTTCATTTATACTGGAATCCTTGAATTTATTAGATAGCGATTACTATCTCGAAAAAGTATTTTCTTTGTTACCTATAGGAAACCCTTATTTGATCCAATCAAATTGGATTTTATCATTTCTGTATCGGCAATTCAATATAGATTGATATATATCCCATATATCTTCCTCTTCCTGCCATTTCTCCCATGCAATTTGGCATACTTCAACGGACGATTCTTCTTTTTTTTTCCCTTTTACGAATGAAAGCCGAGGAATGTCTGATTAGTTATAACTAATTAACTAATTCGAATTCGAAAGAAATATAGAATTCGAAATATATAGGATATAAAATATAGAAGTGTAACAAAAAGAATTTCAAATGTCGTGTGAATTCAAAATCCAAAATCAAAAAGAAAATTTGACTATCGAATCGAATAATATTCGAATTTAGAAGTGTGATAAAGAAATCGAAATTCTATATCGCTACATAAATCGTTCTGTTCTATAATATTAATATTCAATATTTATTGGAAATTATAGAGAAATTATAGATTCTATTCTTTTCTATATTTCTAGAGACACTATAGTGTATTGAATTCCTATGCATAGAAAATTTCTATTATTATTATGTGGGCCCGCTTAGCTCAGAGGTTAGAGCATCGCATTTGTAATGCGATGGTCATCGGTTCGATTCCGATAGCCGGCCTTTTCCTAGTTTTCATTTTTTTATTCCATTTTTGAAAAATTGATAATCTCCCTTTGAAATCCAAGAATAGTGAAAAAGTGTTTTACCCCTTTTTCAAAATCCATGAATTTCTTATCTTAATAGGAACTCCCAACTATGTCAGGAAAAGGATCTTTTATATATATTATTCTAATAATAGAAATAGAATTCTAATATCTAATAATAGAAATAAAAAGTTTGAATATTTATCTCATTCTTCGTTATAGTACAAGTACACTACTTCAGCAAACTTCGCTTCATTTAGTTCAGTTTTAGTTTAGGTTTATTCTGTAAAATCCAATTTTCAAAAAAAAAAGAATGAAATGAATTCTAAATAAGAATAAGGAGTCTTTATGTCGCGTTACCGAGGACCTCGTTTCAAAAAAATACGCCGCCTGGGGGCTTTACCAGGACTAACTAATAAAAGTCCTAAAGACGGAAGTGATCTTAGAAAGCAACCGCGCTCCGGGAAAAAATCTGGATATAGTATTCGCCTAGAAGAAAAACAAAAATTGCGGTTTCATTATGGTCTTACAGAACGACAATTACTTAAATACGTTCGTATCGCCAGAAAAGCCAAGGGGGCAACAGGTCCAGTTTTACTACAATTACTTGAAATGCGTTTGGATAACATCCTTTTTCGATTGGGTATGGCTTCGACTATTCCCGCAGCCCGCCAATTAGTTAACCATAGACATATTTTAGTGAATGGGCGTATAGTAGATATACCAAGTTATCGCTGCAAACCCCGAGATATTATTATGGCGAAGGATGAACAAAAATCCAGAACTCTGATTCAAAATTCTCTCAACTCTTCCCCTCATGAGAAAGTGCCAAAGCATTTGACCCTTCAACCATTCCAATATAAAGGATTAGTCAATCAAATAATAGATAGAAAATGGGTCGGTTTGGAAATAGATGAAACCATAGTCATAGAATATTATTCTCGTCAGACTAAACCCTAAACTCAAATAAAATAGCAAGGGTTCGGGCAATTTTTTTCCCTTTCATCAA